TCAGATTCGTTCAAGAAAATCCAAACGTGTAGTGATTTTTACTGATAACCAACAAAATACTGATGCTTATACTAATACCAAAGAAACTAATAATCCTGATCAAACAGGCGAAGTTGCTTTGATACGTTATTCCCAACAATCGGATTTTCGTCGAGACATAATCAAAGGCTCCATGCGCGCTCAAAGACGTAAAACAGTTACTTGGAAACTCTTTGAAGCAAATGCGCATTCCCCTCTTTTTTTGGACCGAATAGACAAATCTTTTTTTTTTGATATTTCTGAACGGATGAAAAAAATTTTTAGAAATTGGATGTGGAAAAACACAGAATTCACAATTTCGAATTATACAGAGAAAAAGACAAAAGAAAGCGCGAAAAAAAAAGAGGAGGACAAAAAAGAAGAAGACAAAAGAAAGGAGAAAGTGCGTATACAAATAGCGGAAGCCTGGGATAGTATTTTACTTGCTCAAGTAATGAGAGGTTTTTTATTAGTAACCCAATCAATTCTTAGAAAATATATTATATTACCTTCATTGATAATAGCTAAAAATATCGTCCGTATACTATTATTTCAATTTCCGGAATGGTATGAGGACTTAAAGGATTGGAATAGAGAAATGCATGTTAAATGTACCTATAACGGCGTTCAATTATCAGAAAAAGAATTTCCAAAAAACTGGTTAACAGACGGCATTCAGATCAAGATCCTATTTCCTTTTCGTCTTAAACCTTGGCACAGATCTAAGTTACGAGCCCCTTATAACGATCCAATGAAAAAGCAAGGTCAAAAAAATGATTTTTGTTTTTTAACAATTTTTGGAATGGAAGCTGAACTACCTTTTGGTTCTCCCAGAAAAAAACTTTCATTTTTTGAACCGATTTTAAAAGAACTCAAAAAAAAAATTAAAAAATTGCAAAAGAAATGTTTTATAATTCTAGGAATTTTTAAAGAACAAACAAAATTGTTTCTAAATGTCTCAAAAAAACCAAAAAAATGGATCATTAAAAACATTCTGTTTATAAAAGAAATAATAAAAGAACTCTCAAAAATAAACCCAATTATATTATTTGGATTGAGAGAAATAGAAGTATATGAATTGAGTGAAATTAAAAAAGATTCAATAATCAGTAATCGGATGATTCAGGAATCGTCCATTCAAATTAGATCTCAGGATTGGACAAATTATTCATTAACAGAAAAAAAAATGCAAGATCTGACTGATAGAATAAACACAATCATAAATCAAATAGAAAAAATTACAAAAGACAAGAAAAAGGGATTTATAACTTCAGATAGAAATTTGAGTTCTAACAAAATAAGTTATGATGATAAAAGATTGGAATCACAAAAAAATATTTGGCAGATATTAAAAAGAAGAACTGCTCGATTAATCCGTAAATCCCATTATTTTATAATATTTTTCATTGAAAAGATATACATAGATATCTTTCTATCTATGATTAATATTCCTAGTATCAATACACAACTTTTTCTTGAATCAACAAAAAAAATTATTAATAAAAACATTAACAGTAATGAAGCAAATCAAGAAAGAATTAATAAAACAAATCAAAGTTTAATTAAATTTATTTCGATTATAAAAGAGTCACTTTCTAATATTAGTCTTAAAAATTCAAAGACTTTTTTTGACTTATCTTACTTTTCACAAGCATATGTATTTTACAAATTATCACAAACCCAAATTATTAAGTTAGAGAAATTGAAATCCGTATTTCAATATAATGGAATCCCCCTTTTTCTTAAGAATGAAATAAAGGATTTTTTTGTTGTAAGACAAGAACTATTTCATTCCGAATTAAGACCTAAGAATCTTCGCAATTCTGGAATGAATCAATGGACAAATTGGTTAAGGAGTCATTATCAATATCAATGTGATGTATCTCAAATTAAATGGTCTAGAGTAGTACCACAAAAATGGCGAAATATATTGAACTGTATAGCTCAAAATAAAGATTTATATAAAGATTTGTGTGATTTATATGAAAAAGATGAATTAATTCACTACGAAAAAAAAACAAAAATGGAAACGGATTTATTATTGAATCAAAAGGATAATTTTAAAAAACAATATAGATATGATCTTTTAGCATATAAATCTATAAATTCTGAAACTAAGAAGTACTCTTCAATTTATGGATCACCATTCCAAGTAAAAACTAACCAAGATATTTTTTATAATTACAACACACATAAACAAAAATCATTTAATATGGTAGAAGATGATATTCGAGATATGGATAAAAATACGGATAGAAAATATTTTGATTGGAGAATTCTCGATTTTTGTCTTAAAACGAAGGTCGATATTGAGGCCTGGATCAATATTGATACTGACACTAACAGTAATAAATATACTAAGACTAGGGTTAATAAGTATCAAATAATTGATAAAATCAATAATAAGGGTCTTTTTTATCTCACACTTCAGCAAGATCAAAAAATCAACCTATCCAATCAAAAACCCCTTTTGGATTGGATGGGAATGAATGAAGAAATACTAAGTCGTCCCATATCAAATCTGGAACTTTGGTTCTTGCCAGAATTTGTGAGACTTTATAATACGTATAAAATGAAACCGTGGGTTATACCAATTAAATTACTACTTTTTAATTATAATATAAAAAAAAATGCTAGTGAAAACAAAAGCATCACTGGAAATAAAAAAAGAGATCCTTTTATATCAATATCGTCGAATGAAAAAAAATCTCTTGAATTAGAAAACCGAAATCAAGGAGAAAAAGAATCCACGGGCCAAGCAGATCTTAAATCAGCTCTTTCAAACCAAGAAAAAGATGTTGAAGAAGATTATACGGGATCGGACATGAAAAAACATAGAAATAAAAAGCAATACAAGATCAATACAAAAGCGGAGTTTGATTTCTTCCTAAAAAGGTATTTGTATTTTCAATTGAGATGGGATGATTCTTTAAATAAAAAAATAATAAATAACATCAACGTATATTGTCTCCTGCTTAGACTGATAAATCCAAGAGAAATTACTATATCCTCTATTCAAAGGGGCGAAATGAGTCTGGATATTTTGACGATTCAGAAAGATGTAACTCTTACAGAATTTATTAAAAGGGGATTTTTGATTATTGAACCAATTCGTCTAGCTATAAAAAATGATGGAAAATTTATTATGTATCAAACCCTCGGTATTTCATTAGTTCATAAAAGTAAACATCAAATAAATCAAAGATACCGAGAAAAAAAAAATGTTGATAAGAATTCTGATGAAGTCATTACAAAACATCAAAAGATGACTGGAAATAGATATAAAAAAAATTATGATTTGTTTGTTCCTGAAAATATTTTATCGCCTAGACGTCGTAGAGAATTGCGAATTCTAATTTGTTTAAATTCTAAGAATAGACATAGAAAGGCATCTTTTTGTAATGGGAATGAGGTAAACAGTCAAGTTGTGGATAAAAGCAAAAAATATAAAAAAAAACTTATAAAATTAAAGCTATTTCTTTGGCCCAATTATCGATTAGAAGATTTAGCTTGTATGAATCGTTATTGGTTTAATACTAATAATGGCAGTTGTTTCAGTATGGTAAGGATACATATGTATCCGCGATTGAAAATTCATTAATAGTACAGTTTTCCTATATTTCCCATACCATATCTGGTCTATGCCGACAAAGAGATGCACGCATACATTGTCTTACATTCCATTCTGATACATGATACTAATTCAATGACATATCAATTAGATCTAGAATGAACAAAATTTTCTTATTTTAGGTCTAAACTTTTATCTTTTGTGAGTGAAGAAACCAACCATACTTTTGTATCCCCTTTCAAATCCAATTTTAAAATGAAAATAGGATTGAGTAAGTTTTATTAAATTCAAAAAATTAGAAATTAATAACGAAATTCAAATTATTGTATATACCAAATAAAAATTAGGGGCATTATTATTACTGATCAATAAAGATATCTATCAATAAAAAATATCTTAAAATAAAAAGAGGGGGGGGGAGAGAAGATTTCAGTTTATGGTAAAAAATTCATTCATCTCAGTTATTTCACAAGAAGAAAAAGACGAAAACAGAGGATCTGTTGAATTTCAAATAGTTAGTTTCACCAATAGGATACGAAGACTTACTTCACATTTACAATTACACAAAAAAGACTATTTATCTCAGAGAGGTTTACGTAAAATTCTGGGAAAACGCCAACGATTACTGTCTTATTTGTCAAAGAAAAATAGAATATGTTATAAAGAATTAATTAATCGGTTGGATATTCGGGAGTCAAAAACTCGTTAATTTGATTTTTATAAAGGCATTTTGAATTATTTGATTTATTAGATCTTGAATTTTAATGAACTTTTTTTCGTTTTCAGCAATTCATGAAAGAATGAATCGAGGAAAAACCTATGAATATACCGGCTACAAGAAAAGACCTCATGATAGTCAATATGGGCCCCCACCACCCATCAATGCATGGTGTTCTTCGACTCATCATTACTCTAGATGGTGAAGATGTTATTGACTGTGAACCAATATTGGGTTATTTACACCGAGGAATGGAAAAAATTGCGGAAAATCGAACAATTATACAATATTTGCCTTATGTAACACGGTGGGATTATTTAGCTACTATGTTCACAGAAGCAATAACTGTAAACGGACCGGAACAGTTGGGAAATATTCAAGTACCTAAAAGAGCCAGCTATATCAGAATAATTATGTTGGAGTTGAGTCGTATAGCTTCTCATCTGTTATGGCTCGGTCCTTTTATGGCGGATATTGGTGCACAAACTCCCTTTTTCTATATTTTCAGAGAAAGAGAATTAGTATATGATCTATTCGAAGCTGCCACCGGTATGAGAATGATGCATAATTATTTTCGTATCGGAGGAGTAGCGGCCGATCTACCTCATGGCTGGATAGATAAATGTTTGGATTTCTGCGATTATTTTTTAACAAGAGTTGCTGAATATCAAAAACTTATTACACGAAATCCTATTTTTTTAGAACGAGTCGAGGGAGTAGGCATTATTGGTAGAGAGGAAGTAATAAATTGGGGTTTATCGGGACCAATGCTGCGAGCTTCCGGAATACAATGGGATCTTCGTAAAGTTGATCATTATGAATGTTACGACGAATTTGATTGGGAAGTACAGTGGCAAAAAGAAGGAGATTCATTGGCTCGTTATCTAGTCCGAATTGGTGAAATGATAGAATCCGTAAAAATTATTCAACAGGCCCTGGAAGGAATTCCAGGGGGACCCTATGAGAATTTAGAAATACGATACTTTGATAGAGAAAGGAATCCGGAATGGAATGATTTTGAATATCGATTTATTAGTAAAAAGCCGTCTCCTACATTTGAATTGCCGAAACAAGAACTTTATGTGAGAGTAGAAGCCCCAAAGGGAGAATTGGGAATTTTTCTCATAGGGGATCAGAGTGGTTTTCCTTGGAGATGGAAAATCCGCCCGCCGGGTTTTATCAATTTGCAAATTCTTCCGCGGTTAGTTAAAAGAATGAAATTGGCTGATATTATGACGATACTAGGTAGTATAGATATCATTATGGGAGAAGTTGATCGTTGAAATGATAATTGATACACCGGAAGTACAAGATATCGATTCTTTTTCTAGATTAGAATTTTTTAAAGAGGTTTATGGAATTCTATGGGTTCTTGTTCCTATTTTGACTCTTGTAGTGGGAATCACAATAGGCGTACTGGTAATTGTATGGTTAGAAAGAGAAATATCGGCAGGGATACAACAACGTATTGGACCTGAATACGCCGGCCCTTTGGGAGTTCTTCAAGCTCTAGCAGATGGGACAAAACTACTTTTCAAAGAAAATCTTTTTCCATCTAGGGGGGATACTCGTTTATTCAGTATCGGGCCATCCATAGCAGTCATATCAATTTTAGTAAGCTATTCAGTAGTTCCTTTTGGATATCACCTTGTTTTAGCGGATCTCAATATCGGTGTTTTTTTATGGATTGCCATTTCCAGTATTGCTCCAATTGGACTTCTTATGTCGGGATACGGGTCAAATAATAAATATTCCTTTTTAGGCGGTCTACGAGCTGCTGCTCAATCGATTAGTTATGAAATACCATTAACTTTATGTGTGTTATCAATATCTCTACGTGCGATTCGTTGATACATAGATATAAACTTTTCTCTATTCCTTCCTTTCAAGGAAAGGGTTGGAATGGATTGAGTAGATATCTTAATTTTTTTTTATTCATTATTCGGGTTGATGAACTAAATCAAATAGTTATATGAGTGAAAGAAAACAGCTTATATATAAATTCGCAGTAAAAAGATTGATTCTCATTTTCTATGTATAAGAGTTAGAGAGTTAAGCGGAAATAAACATAAACAGAAGAGACCGTTTCCCCCAAGATTGGTTGATTAGTCATCCTGACTTGAAGCGGGTTCAAAAGATCAACCGTATTGAGTTTTCACTATCATTTTTATGTATTAGCATAACGGGGGATTGAGCAAAAACGAGTGGATGGTTAGAAACACGAACATATGGAAAGGATTAGTAATGGAGATTATGTAAATTCTCCAAAAGGACATTTTTACATAATATACAAACAAAGAATACTAATTGGGGCTTTAAGTTGGTAGAAATGATCAGGCAGTACTCCCCATGACACGATTCCAATCCAGAGTATACTCCTATCCACCGATTTAATAAATAACTATTCGAAACGAAATAATCCTTTACTTTATTTTGAAAGCCCTCTTTTTCTCAGAAATAGAAAGAAGAATAGGAACGAAAAAAAAAAAGATATACTTCATTTATTATTTGTTACTTTTATTCTTTCCCATATACATATTAATAGATATATAATTTGTGTCATAATTCATTAATTAATATAGAATTTTTTTTTTCGTACGTGAAACCAACGGGTTATTGATATTTTTACAAGAAGTATTTTATTGAACAGTTAAGTTATTACTGAACAAAGAAAAATTGAAATTATTATTGAAATTATTAAATTAAAGAAAGGATGAGATCAATTCAGAAGTACTTTTTTTATTTTATTTTGAATTAAAATAATTATAACAGACAGAATTCAATTGGTCTAATTTGGGACGGCCGATAGTTATCCATCCTACAAACATATCAAGATTCAAAAAAGAATACTGACGCGGTCCCTATATTTATTTCTGGCCTTCAAGGAGCCGTATGAGGTGAAAATCTCATGTACGGTTCTGTAATAGCGATGGTAACAGTGATGGTATCACCGACTATAATTATCTAACAGTTCAAGTACAATTGATATTGTTGAGGCGCAATCAAAATATGGTTTTTGGGGATGGAATTTGTGGCGTCAGCCTATAGGGTTTATCATTTTTATTATTTCTTCCCTAGCAGAATGTGAGAGATTACCTTTTGATTTACCAGAAGCAGAAGAAGAGTTAGTAGCAGGTTATCAAACCGAATACTCGGGTATAAAATTTGGGTTATTTTATGTTGCTTCCTATCTAAACCTATTGGTTTCTTCATTATTTGTAACAGTTCTTTACTTGGGAGGTTGGAATATATCTATTCCGGACATATATGTTTCTGAGCTTTTTGAAATAAATAAAACATGTGGAGTTTTTGGAGCGATAATTGGTATCTTTATTACATTAGCTAAAACTTATTTGTTCTTGTTCATTCCTATCACAACAAGATGGACTTTACCGAGGCTAAGAATGGACCAACTATTGAATCTTGGATGGAAATTTCTTTTACCTATTTCTCTCGGTAATCTATTATTAACAACTTCTTTCCAACTCTTTTCACTGTAAAGTAACATTCTATATTCACAACGTGTCTCAAACAAGAGAAATAAACAAACATAAAACTATTCACAACGTGTCTCAAACAAGAGAAATAAACAAACATAAAACTATTCATATATATATTAACGATATGTTCTCTATGGTAACTGGGTTCATGAATTATGGTCAACAAACAGTACGAGCTGCAAGGTACATTGGTCAAAGTTTCATGATTACTTTATCCCACGCAAATCGTTTACCCGTAACTATTCAATATCCTTATGAAAAATTAATCACCGCGGAGCGTTTCCGCGGTCGAATCCATTTTGAATTTGATAAATGTATTGCTTGTGAAGTATGCGTTCGTGTATGTCCTATAGATCTACCTGTTGTTGATTGGAAATTGGAAACTGATATTCGCAAGAAACGGCTGCTTAATTACAGTATTGATTTCGGAGTCTGTATATTTTGTGGTAATTGCGTTGAGTATTGTCCAACGAATTGTTTATCAATGACTGAAGAATATGAACTTTCTACTTATGATCGTCACGAATTGAATTATAATCAAATTGCTTTGGGTCGTTTACCAATGTCAGTAATTGACGATTATACAATTCGAACAATTTTGAATTCGCCTCAAATAAATAAGTAAATCTCTTATTAACGAATAATTTAGAATTACTTTACTAATAACTAATATAGAAGGAATTTAGGTTTCTTTCGTGTTGTTTGGTCAATAACTACAAATACCAACTATTGATTGGTTGGTAAGAAACGCGTCTTAATTTGGATTGAAAATCCATTAATTAATATATCCATAATTGTTTTAAAATATATAGTTTAGAATTAGAACGACTCTTTCAGATAAAGAATGAAATTAGTCCAATAATAGTACTCACATTTATTCATATCCCTTAGTATTTATTTACTTAGGATTAAATTAGGAATTGCTCAAAAATCATAAAAAAAATTTCTGGTCGGGTCTCAATAAGGTCATGAAAAACATTTCTATTTATTTATCTCTTATTTTACATATAATGGATTTGCCCGGACCAATACATGATTTTCTTTTAGTCTTTCTGGGATCGGTTCTTATACTAGGAGGTATGGGGGTGGTATTATTTACCAACCCCATTTATTCTGCCTTTTCATTGGGACTGGTTCTTGTTTGTATATCCTTATTCTATATTCTATTAAACTCTTATTTTGTAGCTGCTGCACAACTCCTTATTTACGTGGGAGCTATAAATGTTTTAATCGTATTTGCTGTGATGTTCATGAATGGTTCAGAATATTACAAAGATTTGAATCTTTGGACCATTGGGGATGTGGTTACTTTGCCAGTTTGTACAAGTATTTTTGTTTTACTCATGATTATTATTACGGATACGTCATGGTACGGAATTATTTGGACTACAAGATCAAACCAGATTATAGAGCAAGATTTGATAAGTAATAGTCAACAAATTGGAATTCATTTATCAACAGATTTTTTTCTTCCATTTGAATTCGTTTCGATAATTCTTTTAGCCGCTTTGATAGGTGCAATTGCCGTGGCGCGACAGTAAAAAATTTATAGAATTAGCAATGCACATTAAACTCTGTTCGGTTTTATTACATTTATTTCCCTTTAATTAAAGATTGTTTATGTCTAAAATAGAAATTATTCAATCTATTCTATTAACAATAGAAAATCTGCCTTTGTTCCGTACTTTTTTTTATTCTAGTCAATTGAATCTGTTGAATTGTTGTTCAGTTCATATTGAAATGAATCGAAATTGATAAGGAGTTGGTCAATGATGCTCGAACATGTACTTGTTTTGAGTGCCTACTTATTTTCTATCGGTATCTATGGATTGATCACGAGCCGGAATATGGTTAGAGCCCTTATGTGTCTTGAACTTATACTGAATGCGGTTAATATGAATTTCGTAACATTTTCTGATTTTTTTGATAGTCGCCAATTAAAAGGAAATATTTTCTCAATTTTTGTTATAGCTATTGCAGCCGCTGAAGCAGCTATTGGCCCGGCTATTGTTTCATCAATTTATCGTAACAGAAAATCAACTCGTATCAATCAATCGAATTTGTTGAATAAGTAGTATTAATCATATAAATTCTAATATTCATAAATTAGAATTACCATGACCATACATTACGTAATAATACATGTTTTCAAAAATGTAAGAAATTAAAGTATCTTGGCTCTATCGCATGAGTCAATCCAGAAGTAGATTGATTAGAAAAATTATGATAAATTATTGATTCATCTGGTGTCTAAATATATGATTCATTTACAAGTTTACTAGATCGAAACTTTCTGACATTCAAAAATTTATAGATCCAAATGTCACATTCAGTAAAGATTTATGATACGTGTATAGGGTGTACTCAATGCGTGCGCGCCTGCCCAACGGATGTATTAGAAATGATACCTTGGGACGGGTGTAAAGCTAAGCAAATTGCTTCTGCTCCAAGAACAGAGGACTGTGTCGGTTGTAAGAGATGTGAATCCGCCTGTCCGACAGATTTCTTGAGTGTTCGAGTTTATTTATGGCATGAAACAACTCGAAGTATGGGTCTGGCTTATTAATACGTTCCAGAAAACCCCACTTGAATACATTTGATTTTTTTACCTTTACCGACAAAAACCCGCGCTCAAAAACTATTTATTTTGAGCACGGGTTTTTCTGGTCCAAGTTTATCTTGTTTTTACCATGAATAATTTTCCTTGGTTAACGCTAGTTGTAGTTTTGCCAATATTCGCGGGTTCCTTAATTTTCTTTCTCCCTCATAGAGGAAATAAGATAATTCGGTGGTATACTGTAGGTATATGCATTCTAGAACTCCTTCTAACAACCTATGCATTCGGTTATCGTTTCCAATTGGATGATCCATTAATGCAACTGACAGAGGATTATAAATGGATCGATTTTTTTGATTTTTACTGGAGATTGGGAATAGATGGAATTTCTATAGGACCCATTTTACTGACAGGATTTATCACAACTTTAGCTACTTTAGCGGCTCGGCCGATTACTCGAGATTCCCGACTATTCCATTTTCTGATGTTAGCAATGTATAGCGGTCAAATAGGACCATTTTCTTCTCGAGACCTTTTACTTTTTTTCATTATGTGGGAGTTAGAATTAATTCCAGTTTATCTACTTCTATCCATGTGGGGGGGAAAGAAACGTTTGTATTCAGCTACAAAATTTATTTTGTACACTGCAGGAAGTTCCGTTTTTTTATTAATGGGAGTTTTGGGTATTGGTTTATATGGTTCCAATGAACCAACATTAAATTTTGAAACATCAGCTAATCAATCGTATCCTGTAGCACTGGAAATAATATTCTATATTGGATTTCTTATTGCTTTTGCTGTCAAATCACCGATCATACCCTTACATACATGGTTACCAGACACCCATGGAGAGGCACATTACAGTACTTGTATGCTTTTAGCCGGAATCTTATTAAAAATGGGAGCGTATGGATTGGTTCGGATCAATATGGAATTATTACCCCACGCCCATTCTATATTCTCTCCCTGGTTGATTATAGTAGGCACAATTCAAATAATCTATGCAGCTTCAACATCTCCCGGTCAGCGTAATTTAAAAAAAAGAATAGCCTACTCTTCTGTATCTCATATGGGTTTCATAATTATAGGAATTGGTTCTATAAGCGATACAGGACTCAACGGAGCCATTTTACAAATAATCTCTCACGGATTTATTGGCGCTGCGCTTTTTTTCTTGGCCGGAACGAGTTATGATAGAATACGTCTTGTTTATCTCGACGAAATGGGCGGAATGGCTATCGCAATTCCAAAAATATTCACGACTTTCAGTATCTTATCAATGGCTTCTCTTGCATTACCGGGCATGAGCGGTTTTGTTGCCGAATTGTTAGTTTTTTTTGGAATACTTACTAGTCAAAAATATCTTTTAATGACAAAAATATTAATTACTTTTGTAATGGCAATTGGAATGATATTAACTCCTATTTATTCATTATCTATGTTACGCCAGATGTTCTATGGATACAAGCTTTTTAATGCCCCAAACTCTTATTTTTTTGATTCTGGACCGCGAGAATTATTTGTTTCGATCTCTATCCTTTTACCTGTAATAGGTATTGGTGTTTATCCCGATTTCGTTTTATCATTATCAGTTGACAAGGTCGAAGCTATTATATCCAATTATTTTTTTCGATAGTTTTTGTGAGTAAACCAAAAAATGAAACTGAAATCCCATGATTTTAAAAATGGTTGATTGTACAAAAAAAATGAGTCTTTTATATTCTTTTAAGTAAAATAAAAAAATTGGAATTCTATTATAACTAGATATCTTTTGAATTTGTGAGAACCATTTGAATCAAGTAATGGAAATGATTCAAATGGTTCTTGATTGTTTACATGAAGTTTTCGTATATATACCTGTATGCCGTCCTATGTTTATATTCGTCAAGTCTTTTATTCAATTAGATGTTAATGTAAATGAACCATAACTATGCAACCCTATTCCTAATAGATTAACCCCAAAATAGCATATCCAAATTATAAGAAAGCCCATTGAGGCCACAATTGCAGAATTTACACTTTCAAAATTTTGATTTGTTCTAATATGTAAATAAATAGCGAATATGGTCCAAGTAATAAATGCCCAAGTCTCCTTTGGATCCCAATTCCAATATGATCCCCATGCTTCATTAGCCCATACTGCTCCCGAAAGAATACCTACGGTTAAAAGGATAAACCCTAGACTAATAATACGATAACTCCAACGATCCAATTGTTGAATCAATTGATACCTGTAATAATTTTGAGACGAAATAAAAGAAGTGTTTCGTAAGACATTGTTTCTTTCGTTCACGTATTGAATCTCACTAAAGTAAACTGACTCATTTTCTAAATTATTGCTTTTACTAAAAATCTTTATGAATTTTCGAAATGTAATGACTAGAAGAGCTAGTGATAATAATGATCCACACAAAAGAGCTGCATAGCTCAATACCATCATACTTACGTGCATCATTAACCAATGGGATTGGAGAGCGGGTACTAATATCGCGGATTGATGCATTTCAGTTAAAAGACCCGAAGTAGCAAAACCTTGAGTAAAAATAGCACTTGGCGCGGTTATTGCGCTTAAATGGTTTTTATGTTTTTTAAAATACGGAATAATATGAATAATGGAAAAACTCCACGAAAGAAAAATTAATGATTCATATAAATCACTTAATGGTAAATGCCTCAAATACATCCAACGAGTAACTAATAATCCTGTTATGCAGAAAAAAGTAGCTATCATCCCCTTTTCTGACGAATCATCTAGTCCTACGATTTCATCGACTAATAAAATTATCAAATGAATTGTAATTACAATTGAAACGATCGAAAAGGATATATGAGTTAATATATGCTCTAAAGTTGAAAATATCATAAAAATTATTAAATTAATAAGGGCGTCCCTCAATTATAGGAATTGAAATCGGGAATTGAATTCATTATAGGACTTACTCTTTTAGAAGATGCCATGCCGCCACTCGGACTCGAACCGAGATGCTCTAGCACTGCTTCCTAAGAGCAGCGTGTCTACCGATTTCACCATAGCGGCTTATTCGAAATCATAATAACCTATTTTTATTCAATCGTCGAGCTTGAAGGAGTTAATTCAATCCAATATTTTTTTTAGGAAACCATTCAAATTGATGAATAAAAACTTGTTTAAAAATTAGGGATTAAAACGTTTTCGTTAACGTTAATAATATTGATTTTTCTTATTATTATCTTTTTATTTAGTTATTTAGTATTTTAGGATGTCAATTTTATTTAACTGAACTAACAATGTATTTTTTCGTAGGCTATTACTTTATGCTCTCCTAAAACTAAAATGTAACAGTTGTAACTAGATAATTTTTACTTCAATCCCTGGATATAAGTAAAAAAAATGTTCTGCCTCGTTTGCATTTTTTAATGATTAATTTCTTTTATCATTTATTTTATTAATCTAAAATAAAAAATGCATTTTATCGATTAATAAAAAAATAGAATTTTTATATAACACAATTTCAGCGATACACTCAAAAGATTTATGTAAATATTTGCATAGTTAGGTTGCGTTAGGATTTTTTGTTGTGTAGAGAATTTGCGTTAAGATTTAGCAAACCCATTAAGTTAGGTATTTGGGATGGTCGTATCAATCATATAAAAAAATTTCGTATAGAAATTGTACCGTACTTCAAAATATTTTCTAAATTTTTTAATTAATATATATATATTATATCTTGATCGATCTTCCAATCGAAACATAGGATCTAAAATAGATCACTCAAAATTGGCGCATTCGTCATATAACTACCTAAAAATGTAAACGGGGCTTTTATTAATTAAATTGGGTTTAAGGAATTTATATAGTGATAATAATTTCTAAAACCCAAAATAATGGTTTAAAAGATTCTAAAAAACATTTTAAACTTAATCAATTAGTTTCAACGACCTCTTCTTTATAATATAAAATAAAAAATATAACTAAAAAAAAATTCTTTTTATTATTGAGTAAGGGCGATGGGGAAAGTGATAATCCCCATCCGGAAAATGATAAAACATACTAAAATGAAAGGCGAAACCTTGCGCTTGCGTTTACCCTTTTTTCAAACAAAAAAGTACCATTCATTTTTAGAATTCAGTAGACAACAGAATTCTTATCTATATCAGAAACGAAAGAAAAATTTGGCTGCAAATTAAAGTAAAACAAATTCAATTTTATATTCGTTTAAATTAAAACATTATGAGACTAATTCTTTTTTATTTATTTTATTTTTAATGTATATTGTTTATATTGTAATTTATCTTATATATTAATATTTATTCTTTTACTATACTATTATTACTATACTATTATGATGTTAATATTAATTATAATTGATAAATATTATTTATCATTTTTATAACTTATAAATCTTATAATTATAAATAAACTATAAACAAAATTATATCACTTTATTAGTTATTAGAACGATTCAGATTATTTATTTGTTACACAAAAAAAACTTTTAGAACTCCCGGTAGAAAGAGATTTCGCTAACGAAAAAGCTTTCAATGCTGCCCTATATCCCTTCCTTTTCCAAATATTTTTACGAATACGTTTTTTTGAAATAGAGGTGCGCTTTTTTGGAACTGCCATTAAAAAGTTATAATAGGTTTTTCGGTTGGATGTGAAAGACATCTATTGTTCAAAATCAATTGTTCTTTACTATTCTCTATCTATTTTTTCTCTAAATTAGACTCCAAAAAAAAAGGGGGGTAAAAATCACATAAAATATTAATAAGAACGATAAGGTACACTATGCCAAATAGATTGAAGTCAAATAGATTGAAGTTGATAAAAAAAAAAAAAAAATAATAAAAAAAAAAGAAAGATTGTCCATTTCGTTTTCTTTCTATTTTCGTCGTGTTACATTTATACATGTAATAAAAAAATCTAAAAGTTTAATAACCCAATCCTTCTCCCGCTTAATTAAAAAATCAAAAAACTTTAATAATTTTTTCTATTATATTAATTAATTTAATATTAATTTAATTGGTCAAGCTCGAAGAAAGAGTCCACAAAATTTTAATTATCAAATGAGACTAGTAGTTAATCTGTTAAAGGATACAAAATACATAATTTAAAGGCATTTTATTTGCCCCCTTTTTTTTCCGTAAAATGAAAGTGTTGGATATCATAGCATTTCCTACAAATAGCTTTTATTGTAATGGAAGACAAACAATTAGTTACAAAACAAATTGGTTAATGATTCTAAATAACCGAATTCCAATAAATAGTTTTAGTTATGGGCTTTATGATTCATATCAAATACTGTTTTTGGTATAATTATTTATCCTTGTTCTTATTTATCCTTGTTCTATAGATATAAAAAATTATTGTAATACGTAATAATTAAAATGAAAATTCTAATTTTCATTTTTTATCTTCATAAAATTTTATTTAAAAATTTGAATTTAATATTAACAATTCAGTATTAATAAAATGAAATACGTATTTATTTTTCACTAGTGACTTATTTATATCATTTGACCAATTAGAACCTCTTGATTTTAAATATTTGAAGTAGTTTGGAAAGATTCAGAATAATTAAGGCTAGAAAATTCTATTTAAGTTTTATTTTATATATCTTAATTTTTTTTTATTAACCGACCCCTTTCAAAAGAAAAGAAATAAGAACCGGTGACTCAGAAACAATTAATTAAGATAATTTTTTTTTTTTTTTTTTTTATGGAATATACATATCAATATTCATGGATTATACCTTTCATTCCACTTCCAGTTCCTATCTTAATTGGAACAGGACTTCTACTTTTTCCAACGGCAACAAAAAATCTTCGCCGTATGTGGGCTTTTCCTAGTGTTTTATTATTAAGTATAGTTATGGTTTTTTCAGCCTTTTTTTCTATTCAGCAAATAAATAATAATTCTGTCTATCAATATGTATGGTCTTGGACCATCAATAATGATTTTTCTTTAGAATTTGGCTGCTTGGTTGATCCACTTACTTCTATTATGTCGATATTAATCACTACTGTTGGAATTATGGTTCTTATTTATAGTGACAATTATATGTCTCATGATCAGGGATATTTGAGATTTTTTGCTTATATGAGTTTTTCCAATACTTCAATGTTGGGATTAGTTACTAGTTCTAATTTGATACAAATTTATATTTTTTGGGAATTAGTTGGAGTGTGTTCTTATCTATTAATAGGTTTTTGGTTCACACGACCCAGTGCCGCGAATGCTTGTCAAAAAGCGTTTGTAACTAATCGTGTCGGGGATTTTGGTTTATTATTAGGAATTTTGGGTTTTTATTGGATAACAGGTAGTTTCGAATTTCGGGATTTGTTTGAAATATTCAATAACTTGGTTTATAATAATGAAGTTAATTTTTTATTTGTTACTTTATGCGCCTCCCTATTATTTGCCGGCGCTGTTGCTAAATCCGCCCAATTTCCCCTTCATGTATGGTTACCTGATGCCATGGAAGGGCCTACCCCCATTTCGGCTCTTATACATGCCGCTACTATGGTAGCAGCAGGAATTTTTCTTGTAGCTCGGCTTCTTCCTCTTTTCATAGTTATACCTTACATTCTAAATCTAATAGCTTTGATAGGTATAATAACTTTATTTTTAGGAGCCACTTTAGCTCTTGCTCAAAAAGATATTAAGAAAAGCTTAGCTTATTCTACAATGTCTCAATTGGGTTATATGATGTTAGCTCTAGGTATGGGGTCTTATCGAGCTGCTTTATTTCATTTGATTACTCATGCTTATTCCAAGGCATTGTTGTTCTTAGGATCTGGATCAATTATTCATGCGATGGAAGCTATTGTTGGATATTCTCCAGATAAAAGTCAGAATATGGTTCTTATGGGCGGTTTAAGAAAACATGTACCAATTACAAAAACTGCTTTTTTATTGGGTACACTTTCTCTTTCTGGTATTCCACCCCTTGCTTGTTTTTGGTCCAAAGATGAAATTCTTAATGATAGTTGGTTGTATTCACCTATTTTTGCAATAATAGCTTGGTCCACAGCAGGATTAACTGCATTTTATATGTTCCGGATCTATTTACTTGCTTTTGAAGGACATTTAAACGTTTATTTTCAAACTTACAGTGGCAAAAAAAGTAGTTCGTTCTATTCAATGTCTCTATGGG